AGATGCATCCACTATGTTTATTTCATACCCCCCTTTTTCTTTACGCACTATTTTGCTTACTATACCTGCTGTTGTAGCATTATATACTGTATTGTTACTCTTACTCCCATCGGGATAAATCTGCCCCCTTCCCCTGTTCCCACCAACGTATATAGGATATTTTAAGAAGTAAACATCTTTCTTAGTAGCAGGGTCCGGTGAAAGAATAGGAAAGGTGATTTCCCTATATTTCTGACCAGGAACAGGTCCTATCACAAGAATATTTTTTTGAGTCGGGCGATAAATCTGAAAAGACAGATTACCCATCCTTTCTTTCATTTGGGGAGAAATACGATCAGGAGGCGCTAGTTCGAATCCATCCGGTAAAATAAGAACCGCCCCTACATTCAAGGACCCCTTTTTCCCATTAGAAAGAACTTGTTTCAGTTGCATATCATACGGGATTCTAACAACTGCTTCAAATACAGTATCAGGAAGTACTGCTTGTGGAACCTCAATATCCACGGGCTTATTAGCTAAATGGCAATTGGCGCATACAATACGCCCGGTTGCTTCTCGTGGATTTTCATAACTCTGTTGTGCAAAAATGGGATATGCATGTGAAATCGATGCCCAAGTTATTATATATATCAATAGTATGATCGATAGAGACATGGATCGAGTCATCTGCTCCTTTACCCAAGAAAAGATATTTCTATTTTGCATGGTCCAATCATTGATCCCAAAAATGGATACATTTATACAATAAATTAGGTAGGCTGCTAGTATAGTTTCCTATCCACGATTAGACTATTTTCTTATTTTACTGGAATACAGGAATACTCCCCTGGATGAATAAAAAGAGAAAGAGTGCTTAAGATTTTGACTGATTTGTTTATGGACGAAGTAAGAAAGATTATCATTGGATTCATATTAGTGAATCATTCTTTAGTCTTTCATTGAATGATAAATCACTACAAGCGAGGGAGATACACGATTTAAATAATGGAAAATCCAATATTTAAAAAAGGTATCTAGAATGACTGGAAAAATAGAAACAAGAACAGATAGAATTTGATCATTATGAGAAAATCCAAAATCCTTGTAGACAAAAGAAATTATTAGTTTCCAACCACGAGGCGAATGGAATCCAATACAAAAATCAGTTAACAAAAGAATAGAAAAGGCTTTTATTGTGTCGCTTAAATTATAGAGAAATTCTCGAACCCAAGAATTAAGAATGGCAAGTTCTTCATTACACAGAATAGAATAACCACTTAAAATAGCAAAACTTATTATATTTGTCGAGAAATGCAAAATGGTATGGATATGACCCTCATTGTGCATCTTAACCAATTGTATTGTTTCTTCGTGGATTCCTATACGAAGCTTTTGTATATGCGTCTCCGGGTACTCCTTTATCATTTCGTCCAAAAAAAAGAGTTCTTCTAATTCTATGAATTTCTCTAAAATCTTCTTTTCTTGAATATCATTCAAAAAAGTTTCGGATTTACTAGTAGTCCACCAATTACTAACCCAAGACTTTATACTTTTGTTAAATGAGAAAGAGATCCACCAGGGTAAAAAGACTATAGATGCAAGATATGGAAAGGGGGCAAATGTTTTCTTTTTTGTCATTTTGAATCAGTCAATTTTTAATGAAATGAAGCGACTTCCTGGCTGGACTCTACTCAATCTTGTATTTTTATGAAAGAGGAGCTCTCTAGCAAAAAAAAAAACAAAGAGGATTGGATTCCTGGGCCTCTTGCCCAATGCAGAGAAAAATGCTTCAGTTCATTTCAAAATACTTCAATAGGTACGCGCAAGAAATAGGCCAATTCAGCAGCTTTTTGTTCAATTTCTCGTGGAGTCAAATTCTCATCAGTACGAGTCAGCGGAAGGGCTCCCTGACCTCTGATTTCCATATAAAGTACACGACGAGGATAAAGACCCTCTATAACTTCGATTCGAATCGATTGGATATCTCTCATAAGGAATCGAAAGAAAATGCGACGATTTCTTCCAGGAAATCCCCAACGAAAAATACAAACTTTTCCCTTTTTTCTATCGAATTGCTCATAACCACTACCTACATTCCACCAAATAGCGCACCACAAATAGGAGCTAACGAAGAGACCCGCGATCCCATAGAAGGACATCACGACCCCTTGTGGAAAAAAAAGGATTTGCTGAGACGGAAATAAGGATATCAGATTGCGACCAAGATAACTAGAAGTTCCAACCAATAGGAATCCTAATGAACCTAAAAAAAGGATACAGGCCCAAAGGAAATTACTTGTTTTCCGAGACCCCGTTATAAGTTCTATCCATATACGTTCTGATCGCCAGTTCATACAAGATCCAGGTGCATTTTATTGGAATTGAGAGAATAACCCAAGCGAAAAAGTAACTTTCACCAACTAGCACTATTAGAATTGGAATCATTAGGAAGAATTCTAATTATATAGAACTATTTTTCTTTTATACAATATAATAGGGTCTTTCAAACAAAGTCATTTTCATATTTTACTCCCGTTGGAGCTAGATAATCTTGTTTTTTTGAACATGAATAGATAAAGAAGCCATTGCAATTGCAGGAAATACTAGGCCCACGATAGGTACAAAAAAAGCAGGGAAGCTGAAAGTTTCCATAGACTAGATACCTCGATTGAATATTTTAACCTCTTATCTTATAAAGTAAAGAGATCTTAAGTATATTAAGTATAGATAATGTACATAGACTATGTACATTATCTATACTTAATATACTTAAGATTCGTCCTTTTTTTTATTTACATGATATAAAAAATCATGTAAATAAAAAAAAGAAAAAGAAGAAGGGTTTTTTCCCAAGGCTTTTATAGCCTTCGTAATAAAAATCGGACTCAAAATGCCGGAACAAGAAAGCCAACAAGGCTAATGAATGAGTACAAAACTGCACGTTTTGTATCCTTATCTATGTTATGAATGATGATATACAGCCTTTTCAGAATAAAAAGGCTTTTTCTTACAAATACCTTGACTTTCTGAAAGATTCAGTCGAGATTTTTTTTTTTTTTTCAGTGAGGTTTTCATTTTTGATTTTTTTGGTTTCTTTATAAGATTAAGTATTTAACTTAACATCTCAAATCTCTATCTTGTATGTACTGCCGTTAATTCTGATTCCTGTTTATCTACTTTACTTATACTTATGGATTTGAATGGGCCTGTATGCATAAGAAAGACCCGCCTTCTTGGAATTGTAAATAAGGTGGATCTTTCTTATGCATGTTCAATTACTCGGATATAATAAGATGACCGCGGTTAATTGAATAGAATAGATCTCTGTTTCGGTTATTCTAGTTATATCATATATACGAATTGTTGTTTTATTGTTAAGAACAACAACTTGTTGTTTCCATAATTAGAAATTAGACCTTTTTTCTCGGTTATTGTTCTCTGTCTTGTGGTGTGAGATCCCCTTTAAATTGGATGAAGTTCTTCTATTATATATATGCGGCTATAACAAATCCCCCTTTTTTTGACTTTCATTTTGATTCACCGGAAAGAAACCATGAAGTTGAAACAACTCACTCAGAACGCCTTTTAAAGGATTACGTGGTACGATTGGGTCGAATAAGCCTTTCTCGAATAAATACTCAGTCTCTTGTGAACCTTCAGGTATTTCGGTTTTCAATGTTTCTTCAATTACTCTTTTACCCGCAAATGCAATGTAGGCATTAGGTTCGGCAATAATGATATCCCCTAACATACCAAAGCTGGCGGTCACTCCACCGGTTGTAGGAGATGTAAGGATCGATACATATAATACGTTTTTATTTGATTGATAGTTATATGAAGCGGAAGATATTTTTGCCATTTGCATCAAACTCAAACTCCCTTCTTGCATACGGGCTCCCCCGGAAGCACACACTATAATAACAGGTAGAGATTTATCAGTAGCATATTCGATCAAACGGGTTATTTTCTCGCCTACTACGGATCCCATACTCCCCCCCATGAACTGAAACTCCATAACCCCAATTGCTAGGGGAATGCCATTTAATTGACCTATGCCTGTTTGAACAGCCTCATTTAACCCTGTCTCTTTTTGATAAGAATCAATACGATCGATATAAGACCCCTCCTCCTTCGAATCAGTGGGGCCCGCAAAACAAGCCATTCCATCACCCATTGGAGCCCGCGCCGAATCAAATTCAGGGGCCACAGAAATAATGTCCTCATCGCCATCTTTTTTATCTTCATAGGCATCCTCCTCCTCCGAATCAAATTCAAGGGCCACAGAAAACATGTCCTCATCCATTGGAGCCCAAGTGCCTGGATCAATCAAAAGTTCAATTCTATCTGAACTACTCATTTTCAAATGAGACCCACAGTGTTCACAAATATTCAATTTTTCCTTCAAAAACCTCTTATAATTTAATTCATAACAATTTTCGCATAGAACCCACAAATCCTTGTAATTTATACTTATACTGGGATTTTGTTGCATATGGGAATCGCTTTCTTCATGGGAATCCATTTCATAACAAATGTAAGTAACAATGTATCTAATAGCCTTTTGGTCTACATTAAAAATAGAACTATAAATGTCACTATTCATAAGGATTTCAATATCAAGATAATTGTCAATGCAATTTAGAATGTAACTATTCAAACTATATCTAGAAAGTGCTTTTTCTAGTTTACCTCGAAACAGGGGAAGGGGCTCATTGTCAATCTCAAAAATATTCTTTTCAATATCAAAATATATGGAATAATTGTGACCATCACTGTCTTGAACTAAAAAAGAAGTATCATCAGAGAGGAAACTCGGAATGCCTATGACATGGAATAAATGATCAATATTATCGCAAGAGGGGCTCTCACTATCCTCCCAACTATGAGTGTTTTTATCTATAAGGGGGTTTTCACTTCCATTAGTATTTCCAATAGGACCAAAATCCTCCATTGATTTCCTTAGGACACACCTGTATGCTAACTTCCTCTTAAAGAACATCGAATTGAACCGCCAGTTTTCC